TTAGTGGGGACCCCAGAAAGTAACTTGAGCAAGAGTGACAAAAAACTATGAAATATGAAAGAAAAGACAGAAGAGACGAAATGAAGAAATGCAAAATGAGAAGAATCGGAGTTTATTTGTACTGTGTCTGAAATACATCCTTTCTATTCCTATCCTTCCACTCTTTGATTGAATCCTTTTAGCTAATCTTTTTTTTTAGCTATTAGATTTGAGATATATACGAAAATCTAACATCCTTTTGGAATAAGAAAAGTATGAAAAGAGAGGAAAAAAATCAAAATGAAAAAGAAAGTAAAGAATATCTATACCCGATCCGTCTCAATGAATTAATTTCATTTGTATGAGGTATGAATATCTATCCGATACATTATTCACGTGTCAGGAACCAGATTTGAACTGGTGACACGAGGATTTTCAGTCCTCTGCTCTACCAACTGAGCTATCCCGACCATTCATTTCCCGTGAATCATCCTAGCAGAGTACTTATATATGGACTGTGAATGATTCAATAACGGAGATTCCTTGAACATATATGTTCATTTGTACAGGTATCGTACTATACAAAACAAATGAAATTGGATTGGAAGAAGATACGAGGATTTCTATTCGGATCCATTTGTGAAAGAACAGAGTGAATGAAATGAGAAATATATTGAATTTTGTTTGAACTTATTATGAAAATGAAAAAAAAGAAAGAGGATGAGGATAAATAAAGAGCGAGGAAGTAAAATGGGCTTTTTCTTGGGGATAGAGGGACTTGAACCCTCACGATTTTCAAATTCGACGGATTTTCCTCTTACTATAAATTTCATTGTTGTCGGTATTGACATGTAAAATGGGACTCTCTCTTTATTCTCGTCCGATTAATCTTCAAAAGATCTATCAAACTCTGGAATGAATCATTTGATCACTGAATATTCGAATTCGATTCTTTTTTAAACTTCAATTGGAATTGATTGACAATAACTCTTCAATTTTTCATATATTTTTTGATCTCTATCATTCTAATTAATAGAGAATAGAAATAGAGGGTTTCTATAGATCCTTATCTCAGACTAATACTCATATCATAATAGTAGATAATAGTAATATAAATAAGAAAGAAAGGATATAGAAAAGAATATAGAAATATTCTTCTATTATTTAATAATAGAATGAATAAATATATAGATTCTTCATATAATTCTTAAGATATTCTAATAGAATTCTTATAGAATATATATATATATATACAAATATATTCTATATATTCTATAATAATACTATAATAATAGAATATATAATAGAAATAGAAGATTTCTATTTTCATATATTTTAATATAGAGAGATACAGATTTAATATTTTAATATATAGAGATACAGAATAGGATTCGAATATAAGATTCGGGTTGTTATTAATCGTTTGCTATGTCAGTATGTATACGTACGTATTAGGTATATAAGGTTATCCTTTCTGTCATTTCGATAGAAGAATTTTAGCTACTAACGTAACGTAGTCAATTTCATTCGTTAGAACAACTTCCATTGAGTCTCTGCACCTATCCCTTTTTCTTCTCATTTTATTTTCCATTTTTTTCTCTCAAAACAAAGATTTGGCTCAGGATTGCCCATTTTTAGTTCCAGGGTTTCTCTGAATTTGGAAGTTACCACTTAGCAGGTTTCCATACCAAGGCTCAATCCAATCAAGTCCGTAGCGTCTACCAATTTCGCCATATCCCCCTTTGCTTTGAGACAAGGATCCAGTTGTAATTCCATCCACCTCTTTCATTTATCTTGGCACTATCGAATTCATTAGGTAATGATTCCTATATCGAGAAAGTGTATGCTGCTATTTTCTTTTTTTGCCCACCCTCTATTCTATCATTTCATCTCTATTGGATGAACCCTATTTGTTTCAATACGAAATGATTCTATCATTGATGTATCCGCAATTCAATATGGATAGATATTTCCCACATATATCTATGCCTTTCCTCCTCCTTCATTTTTACAGTGCAGCTTGGAATAGTGTAACGGTCGATATTCATTCTTTTTTTTTCATTTTGAATTCTAATTTCATTTATATTTTCTTTCATATCATATATATGAATATGGAATTGAATTTCTATTTCTATTTAGATATCTAATTTATCTAGATCTAAATAGTTTTCTTTTCTATTTTAGAAATAGAATCTAAAATCTATAACTAATAACTAAGAAATAGAAGAAATTTCAATAATCAATAAATGAAAAAAGAAGAAGAAGAATCACTAGGTATCCGATAGTTTCCTGTATTCCTATACACTATTGCTCTTATATCCGCCCGCTTAGCTCAGAGGTTAGAGCATCGCATTTGTAATGCGATGGTCATCGGTTCGATTCCGATAGCCGGCTCTTTTTCTTTATCAATTTTTTTATTTCCATGATTGAAAATTTCTACTCTCGCTTTCTCTAAATGTCGGGTCACCGATCTATTATGTCATGGTAACTTGCAGCTATAGCTATGAATAAAAAAGTTGAC